AAAACTTTCTTTACATGTCCCTTTTTGTAATCTACATGTAAGAGGTTTAATTGAAATTTTAGCTTTTGGTTAAATTTCACTCTTTTTTTACGTTTTCGTTGTTAGAGAAAGTCATCAAATTTTTTGGGGGTTTAAATAGCGGGGTTTCATTGGGGTTAAAACGGGCCGTTAAAAGGTTTCCTTTTTAGGCACTTTTTTTTTTTTTTCACTCAATTAAAATTTTATAAAATATTTATTAATTATCTATTTTTTGATAAAATATAATTTTTACAATAATATAATAGCTAATATATTTATATATAAATAATATATATATATATATTCAAATATAAATTTATAATTAAAAGGTTTTTAAATTTATACAAACCTATAAATATACAATTTTTTAATATAATTAATAAATACATTTTTGGAAAAATATAATTTATAATTAATGCTAATTTGATTATTAATTGCTTTTTTATTTAGTAAACTATAATAATTTAATATATAACTTTTATATATTTTGAAATATTATATATATATTATAATATTAAAATTTTTTTAATATATAATCCTTATTAATTTATTTAAAAATAGCTTTATAGAATAAATTAATAATTAGCTTTTAAATTTTAAAATATTTTTTAATATATAATAAATATATTATTTTTAAAAAAAAAAAAAAACCTATGTGAATACAATTATTATACTTTTTATAGATTCAGATCTTTAATAATTATCAATTAAACTATCATTTAATTAACTATTCTATAATTTTTATATTTAATAAACAATTACAACTTAATTTTTATATAATTATCTAAAATATTGAATTTTATTTAAAATAAAAATATAGAATTTTTCATTATAAAATAATACGTAGATTGGGCGTGAGCCGATGACCAGAAAGTTTTATGTTTAATAAGGAAAGTCAAATATAATTTTAGTATTTATCTCAAGGGAATTCATTTAACTGAAAGTTGGCGGATCATGGGGGTTTTCTGTCATTTTTACGGGGCAGTTGGTTCTATGGGGGTAGAACTTAATTGCTTGAATTTTCCAGTGATTTTTTATTATTATAGGGGGGAGTATTCGAATTTTTAGTAGATTATGGTGGTTCAGGTGAACAAAAAGTTTTATTTTGGCTTGGGGTTTAATTGTATAATTTATGTATATGTGATTCATTGAAAAATTAGAAGTTAGAGAGTTCTATTTGTCAGCAGTATTGAATATTAAGTATCAAAGTAATTTGGACTTAGAAATTTATTATAATACAAACTAAATTTGTGCCAGCAGTTGCGGTTACACAAATTGTGTAGGTTAAATTTATTTAATTTAGTTAAATTTGTAACATTCTAGATTATTATTAAACTTTTTAAGTGAAATTTAAAGTTTGGTATAAATTATTGAAGTGTTTTTGAGGCTAGTAAATTTCAGTATAAACTAGGATTAGATACCCTATTATTAGAAGATTGATTTTTTAGTTAAAATTACTAATAGCTATAGTCTTTAAAATTAAAAAATTTGGCGGTATTCTAATCTATTCAGAGGAACCTGTTTTTTGATTGATAATCCACGATAAGTTTTACTTTAAATATAAATTTGTATATCGTCGTAGCTTGAATATTCTAGGAGGGTTAAAATGTTCAATTGGTAGGATAATAAGAGAATTCAGATCAAGGTGCAGTTGATTTAAAGTTAAAATGGGTTACATTGTAAATATAGTTGGTTTTTGAACTTGGAAAGTCTAAATAAATTGGATTTGAAAGTAATTTTATACATTTATTTAAAATGACTATGCTCTAGAATATGCACATATTGCCCGTCGCTTTCATTTAAAATGAAATAAGTCGTAACAAAGTAGACTTATTGGAAAATGAGTCTGGAATTCAACTTAGAGCTTGTTATAAGTATTTTATTTACACTAAAATGATAGCTGTTAAAGTCAGTTTGGGTTGAACTTATTAATTTAATTGATTTTTTAGATATTTTGTTTTAATTGAAATAGCAAGGATTTTATTATTGTAAAAGAACCAATTAGTTTTATTTATAGTTAAAAGTATAGTGATAGAACATTTGAAAGTTAAAATAAGAAGGTTTTATTTCCCGTACCTTGGGTGTCAGGGTTTACTAAAAAAAGTTATCTATATAAGTTTCTCGAATTATAAAGAGCTATTAAAATATCAGAATTATTGTAGAATAAATACCATTAATATTTTAATAGAAGTGAAACGTTATTCGTTTTATAATATATCTAGTTGCCTGGGAAATAAATTTAATTTACTATTTATGGTCATTTGAATTAATTTTTATTTGAATGAGAGAGGATGGGAATAGCTTAAGGGATGAGCTTTAGGCTAAAATTTTATAATGATACATAATTTAAATAGAAAATAGGATTAGAATTTTCCGCTTTTAATTAATATGTTGTAATTAACTGTTTTGTTTTAATTATTTGTATTTCATTTAAATTTTTTACTAGGTAAAGTTCTTTAATTTAAAAGGATTAGTTATAATGTTAAAATTAGTAAATTTGCATGTATATCAAAGGGTAAGGAAAAGGTTAAGGTAAGGAACTCGGCAAATCAATTTCCCACCTGTTTAATAAAAACATGTCTTTTTGTTAATAATTTAAGGTCTAGCCTGCTCCATGACTAAGTTAAATAGCCGCAGTATTTTGACTGTGCAAAGGTAGCATAATCATTAGTTTTTTAATTGGAAGCTGGAATGAAGGGCTGGATGAGGAAGTGACTGTCTCACTTTAATTTCATTGAATTTTATTTTTAAGTTAAAAAGCTTAAATTTAATAAAAAGACGAGAAGACCCTATAGAGTTTAATAAATACAGGTTTTAACTATGAAAGGTTTAATTGGAGTTAATACTTGATTTATTTGGTTGGGGTGACATAAGAATTTGCTAAACTTCTTTTTATTATAACATTGATTTATGGGTGTTTGATCCTGAGTTTTGGATTATAAGAACAAATTACCTTAGGGATAACAGCGTAATCTTTTTGGAGAGCTCAAATCAATAAAAGGGATTGCGACCTCGATGTTGGATTAAAGTTAAATTCGGGTGCAGAAGCTTGAATTTTGAGTCTGTTCGACTCTTAAAACTTTACATGATCTGAGTTTAAACCGGCGTGAGCCAGGTTGGTTTCTATCTTTTATAGTTAAAATATTTTAGTACGAAAGGACCAAATATTTGAATGATAATTTTTATGTTTGAATATAATTGTTATTTTGGCAGAATAGTGCAATAAATTTAGAATTTATATAAGTAATTGTATTACAAGTAACAATTTATTTATTTGATTTAGTTTTATTATTTGTTTCTTTACTGGTTTTAGTAGTGTGTGTATTAGTGGGGGTAGCTTTTTTAACTTTACTTGAGCGTAAGGTTTTAGGGTACATTCAGATTCGTAAGGGCCCTAACAAGGTCGGGTTTATAGGGCTTTTGCAGCCTTTTAGAGATGCAATTAAGCTATTCTCTAAGGAGCAGACTTTCCCGTTAATATCTAATTTAAATATTTACTATTTTTCTCCTATGATTAATTTATTTATTAGACTTTTACTATGAATGGCTATACCCTTTATTACTATGATGATAAGGTTTAATTTATCAATTTTGTTTTTTCTTAGAATTTCTAGTGTTTCTGTTTACACAATTATGCTAGCTGGATGGTCTTCAAATTCTAGTTATTCTTTATTAGGGGGTTTACGCTCAGTTGCTCAGGTAATTTCCTATGAAGTTAGATTAGCATTAATTCTTATATCATTTATTTTTTTGGTATTAAGAATGAATTTGATTGATTTTATAATGGTTCAGAAATATACTTGACTTTTTTTTTTAATAATACCTTTAGCTTTAATATGAGTAATCTCAGGATTAGCTGAAACTAACCGCACTCCTTTTGATTTTGCAGAGGGGGAGTCTGAGTTAGTGTCTGGTTTTAATATTGAATATAGAAGTGGGGGATTTGCCTTGATTTTTCTAGCAGAATACAGGAGTATTTTGTTCATAAGAATAATTTGTGTATTATTATTTCTTGGGGGGGATATTTATTCTTTTATGTTTTTCTTTAAGTTAACTTTTGTGTCATTTTTATGGGTTTGAGTACGAGGGACTTTGCCTCGTTTTCGTTATGATAAGCTTATATATTTAGCTTGAAAGAGGCTTCTTCCCAGCTCTTTACATTATTTGTTATTTTTTTTTTGTTTAAAGATGTTAATTTTCATCTTTTTATTATAGTTAATAAAATTTAGTATAAACTAATAGAGAATTAGCATCTCTTTATTATACTTTCAAAATATATACTTTTACAAGTTCATTAGTTATTGGTAAATTAGGCTGTCTCATAACTTGAACGTAATAGGATTAACTATATAGTAAAGGAAGTAAGCAATTGTGAGTATTTGGCCTGTTAAAATATATGGGTCTTCCACTGGGCGGGCCCCAATTCATGTAAGCAGAATTACTGTGGTTACTATTATTCAAAACAATAGTTTATTTATAGGGTAGAATTGGCTCCTTATGAAGTTTTTTTTGTTAGTGAATGGTAAGGAAAATAAGATTGCAATTCTTATTACTAAGGCAATTACACCACCTAGCTTGTTAGGAATTGACCGTAAGATAGCGTAAGCAAATAGGAAATATCATTCAGGCTGAATATGGACAGGTGTAACAAGAGGATTAGCGGGAGTAAAATTATCAGGGTCCCCTAGCAGGTAAGGGTTTGAAAGTGAAAGAATAATAAGGAGAGTCAGTATAATAATGAATCCAAGTAAGTCTTTTAATGTGAAGTATGGGTGGAAGGGGATTTTGTCTATGTTTCTATTTGTGCCTAAAGGGTTATTGGACCCTGTTTGGTGAAGAAATAGGAAATGCACTATTACTAAAGCAGTAACAATGAAGGGGAATAAAAAATGAAAGGTAAAGAATCGAGTCAGAGTGGCGTTATCAACTGCAAATCCCCCTCAAATTCATTGGACAATGGAAGTCCCAAGATACGGGATAGCTGAAACCAGGTTAGTAATAACAGTGGCCCCTCAGAATGATATTTGCCCTCAAGGGAGAACATACCCTAGAAAGGCGGTTGCTATGACTAGGAATAGAATAATAACACCTACTATTCAAGTGTGAATTAGGTTATACGAACTATAATAGATTCCCCGACCAATATGGGCGTAAATATTAATAAAGAAGAAAGAAGCACCATTTGCGTGTAATGTTCGTATCAATCACCCGAAATTAACATCCCGGCAGATGTGAACAACACTGTTAAATGCTAAGTCAATGTTAGGGCAATAGTGTATAGCAAGAAAGATGCCAGTAATGATTTGCACTATTAAGCAAAGTCCTAGTAAAGAGCCAAAGTTTCATAGGAGTCTGATGTTTGAGGGAGCTGGCGAGTCAAAAAGAGCATTGTTGATAATTTTAATTGCCGGAGAGTCCTTTCGTAGGGGTATTTTCATTAGTTTTTTGACCGTAAAGGCCCGAATTTAGTATTAACGATTTTCACTACAGCGATTAATGTAATGAAAAGGTAGATGATTATAAATGTTAGAACAATATTTATTGGGGCGTAGGTGTATTTAATTATAGAGATATTTAGTAGATTTTTATTGAAATTAATTATATCATTGTTAATTATAGGGTCTAGGTCTATATAAAGGAGCGAGGAGGTGGTTAATAGTGAGATAATTATTAATATTAGGAACGAAAGATTTGCACTAAAACTGAATTTTTCATTTGAGGCAACTCTTGTTATATAAATAAATAGGATTAGTATTCCTCCAATTATAATGAGAAATAAAATATAAGAGAATCAGAAATTAAAACATATTTTTCCAGTCATTATTCTAATAATGGAAGTTTGGATGATTAGGGTTAACCCTAGGGATAATGGGTGAGAGAGAAATATAAATAAAATAGAGAATGATAGGTTTAGGATAATAAATAAAATTTCAGGGAGTAGTTTATTTAAAATATTAATTTTGGAGATTAAAGATAGGGGTTTCTCTCTGCCTGATGTTTTAAAAGTTGGACTTATATTTGGTTTACAAGACCAATATTTTATTTAAATTATTAAAACTAATGACAATATACACGTATTCAGCGTTGATAATATTTTTCTGTGGCTTTGTAATGTTTAGACTAATACGAAAACACCTACTTTTAATTTTATTGAGCATCGAATTTATAGTCTTAGCTTTGTATTTAAATATATTTTCTTACTTAAGTTTATTAGGAAATGATTATTTTTTTTCTATGATTTTTCTAACGTTTAGGGTGTGTGAGGGTAGCCTGGGGTTATCAGTGCTTGTATCTATAATTCGTTCTCATGGGAATGATTATTTTCAAGGATTCAATTTGTTATGATAAAGTTTATATTTGTTTTGTTTATAATGGCGCCTTTAGGATTTTTAAACTATTTTTGGTTAATACAATTTTCTATAATTTTTGTTTCTTTTATGTTTATGTTGAATTTTAGTTTTAATTATATATATATATATCTTTCTTATTGTTTTGGCGTTGATTTAGTTTCTTATCTAATGATTTTGCTAAGCTTTTGGATTTGTTCTTTAATGTTAATGGCGAGAGGGAAAATTTATTTGACTCGATTTTGAAGTCAAATATTAACTTTTGTTTTGCTTGTATTAATGGTTTCTTTATTGATAGCTTTCGGGGCTATAAATTTATTTATGTTTTATATTTTTTTTGAGGTTAGATTAATCCCTACTTTAATGTTGATCTTAGGGTGGGGGTACCAGCCTGAGCGATTACAGGCAGGGATTTATTTGCTGTTTTATACTATATTGGCTTCTTTACCTATGATGATATGCATCTTTTTTTATTATACGAAATATGGGACCTTAGAGTTTTTTAGCTTAGACCAGGAGTTATATGAGGTTTTACTATATTTATGTATAAATATAGTTTTTTACGTTAAGGTGCCTTTATTTTTTGTTCATTTATGGCTACCTAAGGCCCACGTGGAGGCCCCTGTGTCAGGTTCAATGATTTTAGCCGGGATTATACTCAAGCTGGGCGTGTACGGACTGATACGTATAATAGTGGTGTTTCTGAGTATTGGTTTACAGATTAATTGGTTTTTCATTGGTTTAAGAATAATTGGAGGTTTTATTGTATCCTTGGTTTGTTTACGCCAAAGAGATATAAAGTCATTGATTGCTTATTCTTCTGTGGCTCATATAGGAATAGCTGTCAGAGGAATTTTAACAATGAGTTATTGAGGGATAAGAGGGGCTTTAATGATAATGATTGCCCATGGGTTATGTTCGTCAGGACTTTTCTGTTTAGCTAATCTAAATTATGAACGTATTGGAAGGCGAAGTTTATATTTAAATAAGGGTTTGATTAACATTATACCTAGACTTTCTTTATGGTGATTTTTGTTTGTTTCTTCTAATATAGCGGCCCCGCCTTCTTTGAATCTGATGGGGGAAATTATGTTAATCAATAGAATTCTAAGTTATGATACATTGAATATAGCTGTTCTGATAATTTTATCTTTTATAGGGGCTGCCTATTCTCTTTACCTTTACGCTTACAGCCAGCATGGGAAGATTTACATAGGTTTAATATCTTTTCATATAGGCGGGCTACGTGAGTATTTACTTTTACTTTTACATTGATTGCCTTTAAATGTTTTAATTTTAAAGGGTGAATTGATATGTTTATGATTGTGCCCAAGTAGTTTAATTAAAATATTGATTTGTGGGGTCAAAGATATACAAGTGTATGTTGGGCAATTATTAATATTTGTCTATGTTATTTTAGTTTATTTTTATTGTTGAGTTTAACATTGTTTTTAATTAGAATTTGACTCCTAGCTTTAGATTTAACTTGTTTTATTGAATATGAAGTCTTGATATTAAATTCTAGCCCTGTTTCTATAACAATTTTAATTGACTGGATATCTACTTTGTTTATGAGTTTTGTATTGTTTATTTCTTCAATAGTAATTTTTTATAGAGATGAGTATATAAGTGGGGATTTAAATATTAATCGTTTTATTTTACTAGTGGTTTTATTCGTCTTGTCAATGATACTACTTATTATTAGACCTAACTTGATTTCTATTCTATTAGGGTGGGACGGACTTGGTCTTGTATCTTATTGTTTAGTGATTTATTATCAGAATATCAAGTCATTTAATGCTGGCATAATCACTGCTTTAACCAATCGTATTGGTGATGTGGCTTTGCTAATAGCAATTGCTTGAATATTAAATTACGGGAGATGGAATTATGTTTTTTTCTTAGAGGAAATGAAGGAAGATAAGTATATAATATTAATTAGAATACTAGTAATTTTAGCGGCTATAACAAAAAGAGCTCAAATTCCATTTTCGTCTTGGCTGCCGGCAGCTATGGCTGCTCCTACGCCAGTTTCTTCTTTAGTGCATTCCTCTACGTTAGTGACTGCTGGGGTTTACTTGTTAATCCGTTTTAATTATTCTTTAAATGATAATATAATAATAGCATTATTGTTTATTTCTAGAATGACTATATTTATATCAGGCCTAGGGGCTAATTTTGAATTCGATTTGAAAAAAATTATTGCTTTATCTACTTTAAGTCAATTGGGTTTAATAATGATAATTCTTTCGTTAGGGGGCTATAAGTTAGCATTTTTTCATTTGCTTACTCATGCGTTATTTAAGGCCTTATTATTCATATGTGCGGGCAATGTAATTCATAGAATAGCAAATTGCCAGGATATCCGTTTTATAGGAAGGTTGACTTACTCTATGCCATTAACTTGTTCGTTTATAAATATTTGTAATTTGGCTTTGTGTGGTATTCCGTTTCTTTCAGGGTTTTACTCTAAGGATTTAATTGCTGAGGTTATATCAATAGGATATGTAGGGGTTTACATTTATATAATTTTTTATATTTCAATTGGGTTAACAGTAAGCTATAGATTTCGTTTAGTTTATTACTTATTTGTAGGGGACTTAAATTTTGTTTCGTTAGTTTATTTAAGTGATTCAGGTAAGGTAATATTGAAGGGAATAGGGGGATTGATTTTTTTAGTGGTAATTATAGGGAGAGCCCTTTCTTGGCTTATATTTGATTCGTTGTATGTAATTGTATTACCTAAAATAATAAAGTTAATAACTTTATTAATAGTGATATTTGGTGCATTAGTCGGGGCTTTAATATCTAAGTTTTCTCTAAGCTCTCGTAATCTGTCTTTGGAAAACATTGCGGTTTCTTATTATCTTGGAGGAATATGGAATATGCCTGTATTATCAACTTTTGGGGTTAATTATATACCTGTTATGTTAGGGAACCTGTACCTGAATACATTAGATCAAGGCTGAATCGAATTTTATGGGAGTCAAAATATCTATAAACATATAACTAAAACTTCAATCATTATACAATTTATTTTAAGTAATAATATTAAGTTGTTTTTTATACTAATGCTTATATTATTCATTTTTATTTTAGTTTACTTAGATAGCTTATATAGAGCGTGATACTGAAGATATCAAGGAAACTTAAAGTTTCTAAGTATTTATAAAAATTACTTAATTTTACATTGAAAATGTAATGTTTTGTTTAAACTATATAAATAGAAATATTAACGTAAAACGCTATTATTTAAGTTAGAAGCTTATTTTTAAATATTTCTTTAATTGGAAATAACATTCAATTTTGTCATTAACAGTGACATACCGCTTTTTGGTTTCAATTAATAAATAAGGATCATTTGATCATACTTTTAGGCCGAAACTAAATGCAATAATTGCTTCTTATTTAAGATAAATTGAAATTTCAATACTTTTTAAATGCAAATTAAATGTTATAATTAACTATTATCCTAAGAAGTTCATTCTAGAGCCCCTTGCTTTCATTCATGGAAAAGGCCAGCAATTAGAATTACAATAAAAATAGTTAGCACTATGAAATAGCTACCTAGTCTTCTGTATTTCAGGCATATAACTAGTGGAAAAAGAAGTGTGATTTCTACATCAAAAATAAGGAAGATTACTGCAATTAAAAAGAAGTGAAGTCTAAATGGAAGGCGGGCTGAGGACTTCGGGTCAAACCCGCACTCGAAAGGGGATATCTTTTCACGGTCTGTGAAAGTTTTCTTGGAAATTAGGTTTACAATGATTAGTATAAGACTTGTAATAGCTACAAGGGCGATTCCAATGATTAATAAGGCTATGATTATTTATACTAGTTTCCTAGATCTTTTGATTGGAAGTCAAATATAATAGTTATACTATATAAATATCTACCTCATCAGTAAATAGAAATATAAAGGAAAAGTCATACTACATCAACGAAGTGCCAGTATCAGGCTGCTGCTTCAAATCCAAAATGATGGGTTTGCGAAAAGTGATTATAATAATGCCGGATTAAGCAAGTGAATAAAAATGTTGTACCAATAATTACATGAATACCATGGAATCCAGTTGCTAAAAAGAAAGATGAGCCGTAAGCAGCGTCTGAGATTGTGAATGAAGATTCCAAGTATTCATATCCCTGAAGGATAGAAAAGTAAATCCCTAAGATTACAGTTAAAATTAGCCCTTGTATCGCTTGATGATAATTATTTTCTATTAGACCATGATGGGCCCAAGTCACAGTAAGCCCTGAGGAAAGAAGGATTAGAGTATTGAGTAATGGAATTTGAATAGGGTTAAATGTATGAATTCCCTTAGGCGGCCATACCATTCCAATTTCAATTGACGGAGAAAGGCTATTGTGAAAGAATCCCCAGAAAAATCTAATGAAGAAGAATACTTCAGATGTAATAAATAAGATTATCCCTCATCGAAGGCCAAGGGTTACTTTTATAGTATGTAAGCCTTGGAATGTCCCTTCTCGTGAGATATCACGTCACCACTGGTACATAATCATAATTATTGATAGGAAGCCAATATACAAAAGGTTAGGGGTGTAAAGGTGGAATCATTTAATAATACCGGACATTACAATTAATGCACTGAAAGAACCTAGGATTGGCCAAGGGCTGACATCTACAAGATGGAAAGGGTGATTTTTATGCATTAGTTCACTTCTCTAGAATATAAAGTCGAAAGAACAGCAAATACGTAAGATTGGATAATTGAAACAGCTGATTCAAGAAGAATAAGTAGTAATTGAACAATAATTAGAATATTGATTATTAAAATTGACAGAGAGGGCCCAGTGTTTCCTAATAGAGTTATTAGTAAGTGGCCGGCAATTATGTTGGCTGAAAGCCGAATAGCTAAGGTTCCTGGCCGAATGACATTTCTAATAGTTTCGATACATACTATAAATGGTATGAGAATAGGGGGGGTACCCTGAGGGACTAAATGAGCAAATATATGTATTGTATTATTAATTCAGCCGAATAGTATAAATGACAACCATAGCGGTAAAGCCAAACTTAAAGTTAATGCTATATGCCTAGTTCTAGTAAAAATGTAAGGGTATAGACCTATAAAATTATTAATTAAAATAAATGAGAATAGTGATACAAAGATTAAGGTAGAGCCAGCGGAGGAGGTCCCAAGGAGTGTCTTAAATTCCTTATGAAGGGTAGATGTAATTTTAATTCAAATGAGGTTGGGCCGTGAAGGGACCAGCCAGTACATAGTGGGAATAACTATAAGACATAAAGTACTTCTAATTCAATTAGATGAAATGTTTCAATTGGAAGAAGGGTCAAATGAAGAAAATAAGTTTATAATCATTTTCAGTTTGTTTTAATTGTAGATCTTTTTAATCTGAGGGGCTTGTTGGGCCTATAGATAAATGAATAGAAGTTAAGGGAGTTGGCTAGTATGAAAATTGTAATGAAATAAATCATTAGGCTTAGTCAGTTTAATGGTGCTATTTGTGGAATCAAAAATTAATACTTAATATTTATTTTAGCTTGACAAGCTAATGTTATAAATTAACTAAATTTTTCATTAGAAGTAAGCGCTAGTTTACTATTAGAAGGTTTAAGAGACCAATGCTTGCTTTCAGCCATCTAATGAAAGCTCTATCATTTTAGAAATTCATTTAATGAAACAGTTGGGGGTTACTCTTTCAATAACAATAGGTATAAATCTATGATTTGCGCCACAAATTTCTGAACATTGGCCGTATAGAAGTCCTGCGCGATTCGAAAGGAAATTTGTCTGGTTAAGCCGCCCAGGGGTAGCGTCAATTTTGACTCCTAATGCAGGGACTGTTCATGAGTGAATCACATCAGCTGCTGTTACTAGTATACGGATTTGGGTCTTAAATGGCGCCACGACTCGATTGTCTACATCTAACAAACGAAAATTTCAAGGTTTTATTTCATTAATAGGGGTTATATATGAGTCGAATTCTAGCCTTTTAAAATCAGAGTATTCATAGGATCAGTATCACTGATGACCAATAGTTTTTACTGTTAATAGCGGGTTGTTTGTGTCATCTAAAATGTAGATTAATCGTAATGACGGTAATGCAATGAAAATTAAAGTAATAGCTGGTAGGACAGTCCAAATGATTTCAATTAGTTGACCTTCAAGTAGGAATCGGTGGATAAATTTATTAAAGAAAAGCCTGGATATTAATTGACCTACAAGGATTGTAATAATTACAAGTACTAGAAGTGTATGATCGTGGAAGAATGATAGCTGTTCCATTAAGGGTGAGGATCCATCCTGGAGTAACAGAGTTTTTCAGGTAGCTATTTCTATAAAAAGGCTAACCTTTATATTTGGGGTTTAAGTCCACTGCACTATTCTGCCATAATAGAAGCTAGAAGTTAGCATTGGGAGCTCTGAGTAACTGTGTTCTGCAGGAGGCATGGCCTGAAGTCATTCAATTGAGGTAGACATTCTTAAGGGGAGTAAACTTTTTCGTTTTATAGAGAAAGCCTCTCAGATAATGAAGATAAGGAATAATACTCCAATCAGGGAAATGATTGACCCAATAGAGGAGACGATGTTTCATAAAGTATAAGCATCTGGGTAGTCTGAATAACGCCGAGGTATCCCTCTTAGCCCAAGGAAATGCTGCGGGAAGAATGTTAAGTTTACACCAATGAATATAGCAAGGAATTGAATTTTGCACATATTTTCGTTTAAAGTTAAGCCGGTAAATAGTGGGAACCACTGTACAAAGCCGCCTATGATAGCAAATACAGCCCCTATAGATAAAACATAATGAAAGTGGGCTACAACATAGTAAGTGTCATGAAGTATAATGTCAATAGAAGAATTTGCTAGAACAACCCCTGTTAAACCTCCTACTGTGAACAAGAACACAAAGCCCAAAGCTCATAGTAATGATGGGGAAAAATTGATTTGAGTACCATGTAATGTGGCTAGTCAACTAAAGATTTTAATACCTGTGGGAACAGCAATAATCATTGTAGCTGAAGTGAAGTAAGCCCGGGTGTCAACATCCATTCCCACAGTAAACATATGATGAGCTCAAACTACAAATCCAAGGAGTCCGATTGCTATTATTGCATAGATTATTCCTAACCTCCCAAATGCTTCCTTTTTCCCACTTTCTTGTCTGATAATATGAGAAATCATACCAAACCCGGGTAGAATTAAAATGTAGACTTCTGGGTGCCCAAAGAACCAGAATAGATGTTGGTACAAGATTGGGTCACCCCCGCCGGCAGGGTCAAAGAATGAGGTATTTAGGTTTCGGTCAGTTAAAAGCATAGTGATAGCCCCTGCTAGTACAGGTAGGGAAAGTAATAGTAAAAGAGCAGTGATTACGACTGCTCAAACAAATAGAGGCATCCGGTCGAAAGTTATTCCCACAGGTCGTATGTTAATTACAGTAGTAATGAAATTAGCTGCCCCTAGAATAGATGAAATTCCGGCCAGGTGAAGGCTAAAGATGGCTAAATCTACAGAAGATCCTCCGTGTGCAATATTTGATGATAGTGGGGGGTACACTGTTCATCCAGTACCAGCACCGTTTTCAACTACACTTCTTATAATTAAAAGTGTTAATGAAGGAGGGAGAAGTCAAAATCTTATGTTATTTATACGGGGGAAAGCTATGTCAGGGGCTCCTAGTATAAGGGGTACAAGTCAATTTCCGAACCCTCCAATTATAATAGGCATAACTATAAAGAAAATTATAATGAAAGCATGCGCTGTTACGATAACGTTATAAATTTGATCATCTCCAATAAGAGATCCAGGGTTTCCTAGTTCTGATCGAATTAACAGGCTTAAGGATGTCCCTACTATACCAGCCCAAGCACCGAAGATCAGGTACAAGGTACCAATATCCTTATGGTTTGTTGAAAATAGTCACTTGTTCAGTAGAATGGCCGAGGTATAGGCAATAAATTGTAAATTTATCCACGAATTCGATTCTTCTACTAATGGCTTGATAGTCAAAGTCAATGATTTTAAATTGCAAGTTTAAAGGTAAGTAATTTTTCGAGCCTAAGGCTTAGAGCCCCTCTCCATTGACAGCTTTGAAGGCTGTTAGTTTGTATCTTAACTTAAATCCTTACAATAGGGAAAAGATAAGAGTACAACTGGCTAGGCTGGCAATAGCAAGAAGATTGAGTGAAAACCCTAGGAATTTGTTTATTTTAAAATTAATTTTCTTAGTCTCGTTGTGTCTAATTAAAAGAGCTGAGGTTATGATTCGGATATAAATAAATAGCATAATGAGTGTTGCAATGATTAGGATTAAGGCTAGTAAAGTGAAATTGTGAATGATTATTCAATTAATGGTTAATCACTTAGGCAAAAACCCTAGGAATGGAGGCAATCCCCCTAAAGACATAAAATTAGCTATTATAGAGAATTTTAGCATTTTGTGGGAATTAAGCATTCCTGGGATTTGCCTAATTAAGTTAATTTTACTGTAATTTAAGGCATAAGTGACATTAAGCGTGATAAAGATGTAGATCATTAAATAAATTAGTCAGACAGAAAAAGATGAAATTATAGCTGCGATTATTCAGGCAATGTGATTGATAGAGGAAAATGCTATAATTTTACGTAATCTGATTTGATTTAGGCTCATAAGGGTTCTTACTATCAAGGAAGTTAAAATAATAATAATAATAAAATTAGCTATAAGATGGTTATTTATAAGAAGAGCTATAGGGGCAATTTTCTGCCAAGTCAGTAGGATTGAGCAGTTAAATCAGTTTAATCCTTCTATAACTTCAGGGAATCAAAAGTGGAAGGGGGCTGCTCCCAATTTAGTTAATAATGCCGAATTTAATAATGTTGACAATGGGACATTTATTATGGGGGTAATAAATTCATTGACGATTATTATTAATGTGATCGATAATATTAATACTAGGGAGGCTAAGGTCTGGGTAATGAAGTATTTAAGTGACGCTTCAGAAGATAATATGTTTTTAGACGAATTTATTAGTGGGATAATTGATAGTAAGTTGATTTCTAGGCCGATTCATATGCCTAGCCAAGAAAATGAGGAGATGGCGATAAGGGTTCCTAGGATTATTGAGTTAAAGAAAAGGATTTTGTATAATTTTACTATTAAAAAGAGAAAGGTTAAGACTTTCATGGTTAGGGTATGAACCTAATAGCTTTATTAGCTTATCTTTTTATGCCTTAGTTTATGATGAGCAGGGATTTTTGGTATCCCAGGAGATAGTTTAATTCTATCAGGCATAGTAAAGGTAGGCTTCTACATAATTTATCCTATCAAGATAATCCTTGAATTTCGGGCACTTTACT